ACTGCTTTGGGTACTTCCTTTCCCCATAGAGATATTGAATAGAACGAGCTATTTTGGGTGCTACTGTAATTTTTAAAATGAACACGCAAATGCCCATCAAAGGTAAGTAAATACGCCCGAAACATATAAAATGCGGTTAATCCCGCTGTGAAACAAGCTATTATTGCGAAAATTGGTGAATACAACCAACTATCATTAAGAATTTCATCTTTGGACCAAAAACAAGCAAGAGGTGGAATACCACAAATAGAAAGTGTACCTAATAAAAAAGTAGTTCTTGTAATTGGAACATATCTTCTTAAACCACCCATAAGAACCATATTCTGACTTTTATCTGGTGAATATCCAACAATGGGTTCCATTGAATGAATAATAGATCCGGATCCCAAAAACAATAAAGCTTTAGAATAGGCATGAGTGATCAAATGGAATAAGGCAGCTCGATAAGAACCTATACCTAGAGCTAACATAATATAACCCAATTGAGACATTGTAGAATAGGCTAAACTTCTTTTTATATCTCTTTGAGCAAGAGCCAAAGTAGCTCCTAATAGTGCTGTTATTACACCTATTAAAGAAATGAAATTCATTATGTAAGGTATGGCTATGAAAAGAGGCAGAAGTCGAGCTACAAGAAAAATTCCTGCTGCTACCATAGTAGCAGCGTGTATAAGAGCCGAGATAGGAGTGGGTCCTTCCATGGCATCAGGTAACCATACGTGAAGGGGGAATTGTGCGGATTTAGCAACTGCACCGACGAATAATAAAGAGGCACACAAAGTAGCAAATAAAGAACTAACCCCATTATTATGGATCAAGTTATTAGTTATTTCGAACAAATCCCGAAATTCGAAACTACCTGTTATCCAATAAAGACCTAAGATTCCTAATAATAAACCAAAATCCCCTACACGATTAGTTACAAAAGCTTTTTGACAAGCACTTGCTGCAGTCGGTCGTGTGAACCAAAATCCTATTAATAAGTAGGAACACATTCCCACTAGTTCCCAAAAAATGTAAATTTGTATCAAATTGGAACTGGTAACTAATCCCAACATGGAAGCATTGAAAAAACTCATATAAGCAAAAAATCTCAAATATCCTTGATCATGAGACATATAATTGTCACTATAAATAAGAACCATGATTCCAACAGTAGTAATTAGTATTGACATAATAGAACTAAGTGGATCGATCAAGTATCCGAATTCTAAGGAAAAATCATTATTGATGGTCCAAGACCATAGATATTGATAGATAGAACTTCCATTTATTTGTTGAATAGATAAATTGGCTGAAAACCCCATAGCTATACTTAACAGTAAAACACTAGGAAAAGCCCATATACGACGAATATTTTTTGTTGCTGTCGGAATAAGTAGAAGTCCAAATCCTATTGACATAGTAACTGGAAGTGGAAGAAAAGGCATTATCCATGCATATTGATATGTATGTTCCATAAGAAAACAAAATGAAATTTTTAAGCATTCTACTATTCTATTCTTAGTAGAATATTCTATTCTGGTAATTTATAGCCATATGATATTATATAGTATAGTAAGGAAAAAGAGTTATACCAAAAGGAGTACTTGATTCGAATATGGATACTATGATCCGTATTTAATTTAAATAAAAAAGCACTCCTATTTGTTAATTGTTAATTTTTAGAGTAAATTCCCTAACTCCTTCTGGAACTGATTGATTGGATTTCAATACAATAAGGAAAACTTATGTTTATTGGAAGATACTCCTTACTTCGTATAGAACTGAAATAAAAAATGACTAAGGTTATCTTTATTAGGTAGTGAAATATCTTGTTTAACAGATTAACTACTAGTTCGAATTGGAATTTTAATTACAGGCATGGCACCCTGAACTTAATCAATTAATAGAAAAAAATTCCTTTTCCAAAAGAATTTCCTTCCTTTCTTCCACTTGTATTTTTTATCCCTAGTGTTTGTTATATATGTGATATGTGATGTGTACATATGCGTAATGTAACGTAATGTAATTAATATATATACATATATATATATATATGTTTATGATGTTTATGTTTGTTTTAATAGGGTTTAATATAGTTTAATATGTTTGTGAAATGCTTTTTAAAAAACTATTCTACCGCGGAATAAGTATAGATAATGACTAAAAGGAACGATCTATTTTGAACAATACATGTCTTTCACATACAACGATAAAAATTAGTAACCCTTTTTGAATTGAATGGCAGTCCCCAAAAAACGTACTTCTATGTCAAAAAAACGTATTCATAGAAATATTTGGAAGAAAAAAGGATATTTAGCTGCAGTAAAGGCTTTTTCTTTAGCGAAATCGGTTTCCACCGGGCGCTCAAAAAGTTTTTTTGTGCAACAAACAAATAATAAAGTCTTGGAATAATCGGAATTGACATACCCCGAAAAACTTTAAAATTTTTAAGATGAATGATTCACATTAATTAATGTATTGAACTCCTCAATATCAATATGAGTTAGAACTAGTTGCTGTGGTATGTAGATGTGGTATGTAGAATAAGGGTGTGTATATTGAGTTCTGAGTATTATTTTTCCTATCTACCTTTCACAATAGAAAAATATTTTTCTATTGTGAAAGGTAGAGTATGATTGCGATAGAAATAAAAATTCTTTTGTTTGTTATATGCCTAACCAAAAACCTAATTAGTTTGGTAAATCTTACCATTATCATTATATATATAATATATATCATGAAGAATATTAATACTTTAATGATACTAAGGAATGACACTAAGGTGTCGAAATCGTTAGAAAATTTTTAATTCTTTGGATTTAGTGATTAAATTGTTATACTTATACATATGAAATCCTAGTCATTTAACTTTCTTCATTGAAAAAGAAATCTTTTTTGTTTTGTTTGAATCCATGAAATCAAATCGGATAAATGAAAAACGAATCAAAAAATAGAAAAGGAACAATTCTTAGTTCTATACCTCGACCGACAACAAAACTATCGAGTTCCAACTGTTTGGGGAGAACTTAGTTTCTAGTACACGAAAGTTAATTATTAAAACTGAACTTACAACGATACTAACTAAAGATTATTTTATTGAATGAAGATTCAAATATGAATTTAAATGAATCTTTATTCATCGATTCTAATGTTTCCTAAATTGAATCCTTGAATCTCGACGATTCAACATGAATTGACTATTATTATTTCAAGTAAGCCGCCATGGTGAAATTGGTAGACACGCTGCTCTTAGGAAGCAGTGCTAGAGCATCTCGGTTCGAGTCCGAGTGGCGGCATCCTATAAATCCTATAAAATAAATCTTCTAAAAGAGACACAAAGGATCCTATAATGTATTCAATTCCCGATTTCAATTCTCTAAAGGGACCCCTTTTTATGATATTTACGACTTTAGAACATATATTAACTCATATCTCTTTTTCGATAATTTCAATTGTGATTACGATTCATTTGATGACCTTATTAGTCCACGAAATCGTGGGATTGCGTGATTCATCGGAAAAAGGAATGATAGCCACTTTTTTCTCTATAACAGGATTATTAGTTTCTCGTTGGATTTCTTCGGGGCATTTTCCGTTAAGTAATTTATACGAGTCATTAATCTTCCTTTCGTGTAGTTTCTCCATTATTCATATGATTTCCAAGGTGGGGAACCATAAAAATGATTTAAGCACAATAACCGCACCAAGTACCATTTTTACACAAGGCTTTGCCACGTCGGGTCTTTTAACTGAAATGCATCAATCTGCAATATTAGTACCTGCTCTCCAATCTCAGTGGTTAATGATGCACGTAAGTATGATGTTATTAAGCTATGCAGCTCTTTTATGCGGATCGTTATTATCAGTCGCTCTTCTAGTCATTACATTTCGAAAAAACATTGACATTTTTTGTAAAGATAAAGGCAAAAATTTCTTAATTAAGTCATTTTTCTTTGGTGAGATTAAATATTTGAATGAGAAAAGAAGTTTTTTTAAAAAAACTTCTTTTCTTTCATTTCGAAATTATTATAAATATCAATTGACTCAACGTTTGGATTATTGGAGTTATCGTGTCATTAGTTTAGGGTTTACCTTTTTAACCATAGGCATTCTTTGTGGAGCAGTATGGGCCAATGAGGCATGGGGATCTTATTGGAATTGGGACCCCAAGGAAACTTGGGCATTTATTACTTGGACCATATTCGCGATTTATTTACATACTAGAACAAATCAAAGTTTGCAAGGTACGAATTCAGCACTTGTGGCTTCTATAGGATTTCTTATAATTTGGATATGCTATTTTGGAATCAATCTATTAGGGATAGGTCTACATAGTTATGGTTCATTCACATTAACATCTACTTGAATAAACTACACAAATACGAATAAATAATTGAATAAACTATATAAAGAATACATAAGAACAGAACATCGTCCCATATATAAAGAAAGCTTCTTGTTTGTGTTGTGCGAGTTTTTGAGAACCGTTTGAATCATTCCTTGTTCAAACGGTTCTCAAAAACTCGAAATGCATCTCATTACAATTCTAATTCACTTTATTCTTTTGCATTGTACAGCGAACGATTTTAAAAATCTTAAAATCAAAGACAAAACAAAAAATTCTATTTCCCTATCATTAATGAAAGACTATCGATGAAAGTAATTAGATAGGATAGCTTGTACCCTGTCAACTGATAGCGAGAGAACGAAATCAGGATAAATACCAATCCCTATTACGGGTAGAAAGATACAGATTGAAATAAATAGTTCTCGTGGTCCAGAATCCGCAAAATTAGAATTTGGAACATTGAATAGCTTATATCCATAGAACATCTGACGTAACATAGATAATAAATAAATAGGAGTTAATATCATTCCAATTGCCATTACAAAAGTAATTAGCATTTTTGGCATTAAAAGATATTTTGGACTAATAATTATTCCAAAAAAAACTAATGATTCCGCAACAAAACCACTCATTCCTGGCAATGCAAGAGAAGCCATCGAAAAACTACTGAACATGGTAAATAGTTTTGGCATTGGGATCGATACCCCTCCCATTTCGTCGAGATAAACAAGACGTATTCTATCACAACTCGTTCCCGCCAAGAAAAAAAGTGCAGCACCAATAAATCCATGAGAGAGTATTTGTAAAATGGCACCGTTGAGTCCCATTCCGGTTATAGAACCAATTCCTATAATTGTGAAACCCATGTGAGATACAGAGGAATAGGCTATTCTCTTTTTTAAATTCCGTTGACCGAGAGAGGTTGAAGCTGCATAGATTATTTGAATCGTTCCCACTATTACCAACCAGGGAGAAAATATAGAATGAGCGTGGGGTAATAATTCCATATTGACCCGAATAAGTCCATATGCTCCCATTTTTAATAAGATTCCAGCTAGAAGCATACATGTACTGTAATGTGCTTCTCCATGGGTATCTGGTAACCACGTATGTAGGGGTATAATCGGCGATTTGACAGCATAAGCAATAAGGAAGCCAAAATATAATATTATTTCCAATGCCACAGGATATGATTGATTAGCTAATCTTTCAAAATCTAATGTGGGTTCATTAGGGCCATATAAACCCATACCTAGAACTCCTATTAAGAGAAAAATGGAGCCCCCCGCAGTGTACAAAATAAACTTTGTAGCCGAGTAGAGACGTTTCTTTCCTCCCCACATGGATAAAAGTAAATAAACAGGAATTAATTCTAACTCCCACATCATGAAAAAAAGTAAAAGGTCTCGAGAAGAAAATGATCCTATTTGACCGCTGTACATTGCTAGCATGAGGAAATAGAACAATCGCGAATTTCGAGTAACTGGCCAAGCTGCTAAGGTAGCTAAAGTAGTGATAAATCCTGTCAGTAAAATAGGTCCTATGGAAAGTCCGTCGATTCCCAGTCTCCAGTGAAAATCAAAAATATCTATCCATTTAAAATCTTCCTCCAATTGGATTAATGGATCGTCCAATTGGAAATGATAACAGAATACATAAGTCGTTAGAAGGAGTTCCAATAAGCATATACATATAGTATACCATCTAAACATCTTATTTCCTCTATGAGGAAGAAAGAAAATGGAAGAGCCGACGAATATCGGCAAAACAACAAGTATTGTTAACCAAGGAAAATAATTCGTGATAAAGACAAGATACGTTTTGACCAGAAAAACCCGTGCTCGGAATAGAATAATATATTTTCTCGAGTACGGGCTTTTGTCGGTAAAGAGGAATCAAATGATTCAAGTGGATTTTTTTGTAACGTATCAATAAGCTAGACCCATGCTGCGAGTTGTTTCAAAGCCTAAATAAACACGGACACTCAAAAAATCTGTTGGGCAGGCGGATTCACATCTCTTACAACCCACACAGTCCTCGGTTCTTGGTGCGGAAGCAATTTGCTTAGCTTTACATCCATCCCAAGGTATCATTTCCAATACATCTGTGGGGCAGGCTCGTACACATTGAGTACACCCTATACATGTATCATAAATTTTTACTGAATGTGACATTGGATCTATAAATTCCAGGTTTGAACATCAAAAATTTTCAATCTGGTAGAAAATTAGTATTTATTTTGTAGACACCAGACGAAGCAGTGGTTTATCAAAATTTTAAGAATCAATATATTTCTAAATCTGTTCATGAGAAAAGCCAAGAGACTTTGATTTCCGTTTCAAAAATCATGATCATACGAGTCGCATGTGTGAATTCAAATTGGCCAACAAAACAAATTGATCAACCATTCAAATCAATATTTTATATATTTAATATTTATATAAATACATTTCATTCAAATTTCATATTAATTATAATTTCATTTCATATTAATTATAATTTAGTAATTTACTATTTACTATTTAATGAAATTTAATATGAAATTGAGTTTAATAATATTTTAATTTAATAATATATAATGTATTATACAACATTATATAATAAATACATTAATTGCATTATAAATTAGAATGTAATTATATAAATACCATTTAATAAAATACCATTATATAATAATAAATATAACAAAAATAAATAATAATAAAAATAAATAATAATAATTACTAATTACAATTTACAATAAAATAATAAAAAAAATTAATAAAAAATTCAATAATTTAAATTTTAATAAGAAAATTGTGATAAAAAATGAAAATACATTAATTAAATAAAAAATTATGATACCAATAACATTAAGAATATGATTCTAATAATTAATAGAATATGAAAGTGAAAGAATAAAAAAATATCCCAATTTTATTTATATTTTCTTATTCTTTATTATGTTGTGTGGTGCCTTGATTTATATGATCATTATAACTGATTATTCAATATATGATCATGATAATTATCACTAATTATTCAACAAATTCGATTGATTGATACGAGTTGATTTTCTGTTTCGATGAATCGACGAAACAATAGCCAGCCCGATAGCTGCTTCAGCAGCTGCAACGGCTATAATAAAGATTGAGAAAATGTTTCCTTTTAATTGGCGACTATCAAATATATCAGAAAATGTTACGAGATTGATATTAACCGAATTTAGTATAAGCTCAAGACACATAAGTGCTCTAACCATGTTTCGACTTGTGATCAATCCATAGAGACCGATAGAAAATAAATAGACACTCAAAAAAAGTACATGCTCGAACATCATTGACTAACTCCTTATCAATCTCAATTGATTTCAATATCAACAATTCAAGCGATTCGATTAATTAGACTAGAAGAAACAATTACAGAACAAAAGAAAGTAGACGGATTTCACTAAAACCCTTAAACCTTTCTATTTTTTATTTATTTAGAATTGAAATTCTAAAAATTTTGTAATTCTTTTAAAATTCTAAGTATTTATTATTGGCGAGCCATAGTAATTGCACCTATCAAGGAAACTAAAAGAATTATAGAAATTAGTTCAAAGGGAAGATAAAAATCTGTCGATAAATGAATCCCAATCTGTTGAACGTTACTTATTAGGTCCTGTTCTATAATCTGGTTTGATCTTGTAGTCCAAATAATTCCGTACCATGACGTATCTGGTATAGTAGTAATTAGTGAAAAAAGAATACTTGTACAAACCAGTGAAGTGACTCCATCTCCAATGGTCCAAAAATACGAATCATTGGAATATTCTGAACCATTCATGAACATTACCGCAAATATGATTAAGACATTTATGGCTCCCACATAAATAAGGAGCTGTGCGGCAGCTACAAAAAAGGAGTTCGATGGAATATAGAATAAGGATATACAAACAAGAACCAATCCCAACGAAAAAGCAGAATAAATAGGATTGGTAAGTAATACTACCCCCAGACCCCCTAATACAAGAACTGATCCCAGAAATGCTACAAGAATATCATGTATTGATCCAGGTAAATCCATTATGTATAAAATGTATAAAATAAAAAATAAATAAGTCAAATCATGACCTTACTAAATGGTCCAGGAAAGAAAAAAAGGGTTACCCCATTTTTTATTGTATATGATACGTTCTTAATTGAATTAAATCTTATCTTAATGTGGATTAATTTAATATATAGATATAATTATTGGTAGATATAATTATTTTATTGGGCCAATCCTACTTACTTTTTTATCCAAAAGAAAAAGAATAAAAAAGTAGTTGGAATTGTATATTTCGAAATTCTCGCGAGAAATATATTCTCAGTTTAAATCAAAGAGTGATTCTCAACAATCAATAATTACTAGTTATTATTTGTAGTTACTGACCAATCCAAATAAAAAAGCTTTGATCCTTTCCTTTATATCAAAACAAAATCTTAGTAATTGGTAATCGTTCTTGAATCAAAGGGTCTATCTTTATCTATTTTGATTTGAGTCGAATTCATAACTGTTTGAATTGTGTAATCTCCAATTACTGACATTGGTAACCGACCCAAAGCAATTTGATTATAATTCAATTCGTGACGATCATAAGTAGAAAGTTCATATTCTTCAGTCATTGATAAACAGTTTGTTGGACAATACTCGACACAGTTACCACAAAATATACAGACCCCAAAATCAATACTATAATTAAGCAATTGTTTCTTTTTCATATCTCTTTCCAATCTCCAATCAACAACGGGTAGATCTATTGGGCATACACGAACACATACTTCGCAAGCAATACATTTATCAAATTCAAAGTGAATTCGACCGCGAAAACGCTCTGACGTAATTGATTTTTCATAAGGATATTGAATAGTTACAGGTAAACGGTTTGTGTGGGATAAGGTAATTATGAAACTTTGACCAATGTACCTTGCAGCCCGTATTGTTTGTTGACCATAATTCATGAACCCAGTCACCATGGGGAACATATTGTAGATATCCATGAATAAATTGATGTTTCTTTCTCTTGTTTGAAAGAGGTTATGAATCTAGAATATCGTTATCATATTCTGTTATTTATAGTGAAACAAGTTGGGAAGAAGTTGTCAATAATAGATTACCCAAAGAAATAGGTAAAAGAAATTTCCATCCAAGATTTAATAGCTGGTCCATTCTCATCCTAGGTAAAGTCCATCTTGTTGTGATAGAAATGAACAGAAACAAATAAGCTTTAGCTAATGTAATAAAGATACCAATTGTCATTCCAAAGACTCCAGCTATTTTTTTTATTCCGAAAAGTTCAGGAATGGATATGTACGGAATAGAGAAATTCCACCCGCCTAAGTAAAGAACCGTTACAAATAATGAAGAAACTAATAGATTTAGGTAAGAAGCAAGATAAAATAAACCAAATCTGATACCTGAATATTCGGTTTGATAACCTGCTACTAATTCCTCCTCTGCTTCTGGTAAATCAAAGGGCAATCTCTCACATTCAGCTAGAGAAGAAATTATGAAAACTATAAATCCTATGGGCTGACGCCACAGATTCCACCCCAAAAACCCATATTTAGACTGTGCTTCAACTATATCAACTGTACTTGAACTGTTAGATAATTATAGTCGATAATAACATCACTGTTCCCATCGCTATTCCAAAACCGTACATGAGACCTCAGCTTCATACGGCTCCTCTATGGCCACAAATAAATGTAAGGACTGGTTCGGTATTATCACCACCTTTGGGGGTAGATAGAATAAAGATATCAGAGAGTCCCAAATTAAACCAATGGAATTCCGTTCGCTAGAATAATAAAAAAGTGCTTCGGAATTGATCTCATCCCTTATAATCAAAATGTATTTTTCTTTGTTCGGTAATAACTTAACCTTTCAATAAAATACTCGTTATATCAATAAATATAAAGAACTTAAAGAATTAGGAATTAGCTCATGAATCGTGATAAGAATTCCATCCATATGGACGGATATGGATGGGGAAAAAAGAATAAATAAAGATCTTTTTTTATTCATTCGATTATTACATTCCGTTTCTTTTGTTCCTGTTCTTCTATCTCAGAAGAGGGTACTTTGAAAAAATAAATAAATAAAGGATTAATTCGTTCTGGATAGTCATTTCTTTAATCAGTGAATAGGAGCATACTCTAGATCGGAATCGTAGGGAAGTACTGCTTGATCATTTCTACCAACTTAAAGCCCCTATTTTGATTCGTTTTATGCAGAAATATCTCTTTTTTTGATACCTTACATTATCTCCATTACTAATCCTTTGTGCACTTTGGTGTTCCTAACCGTCCACTGATTTTTGATTGATCTACGGCATGGAAATAAATACAAGACAGTAATGAAAACTCCATACAGTTGATCTTTTACACCCGCTTCAAGATATGATGACTAATGAAAGAATCTCAATCTTGGGGTAAACAGTTTACATTGCTTATGTTTATTTCAACTTTATTCTTGTACATATGAAATGAGATTTTATCTTCTTACTACAAATTTCTAAGTTGTTTTGTTTCACTCATATAACTATCCGGTTTAACTCATTGACCCGAATGATGAATAAAAAGGAAAATATCTATTCAATACATTCAACTTCTTTACTAGAAGTAAAGAAAAGAAGTATAAAGTTCATGTTCAACGAATCACACGTAGAGATATTGATAACACACATAGAGTTAATGGTATTTCATAACTAATAGATTGAGCAGCAGCTCGTAGACCACCTGAAAAAGAATATTTATTATTCGATCCATATCCTGACATAAGAAGCCCAATAGGAGCAATACTTGAAATGGCGATCCATAAAGAAACACCTATACTGAGATCGGCTAAAATGAGGCGATACCCAAAAGGAATTACTAAATAACTTAGTATAATTGATATGACCACTATAGACGGTCCAATACTAAACAAACGAACATCTCCTCTAGACGGGAGAAGGTCCTCTTTAAAAAGTAGTTTAGTTCCATCTGCTAGAGCTTGAAGAATTCCCAGGGGGCCAGCATATTCAGGCCCAATACGTTGTTGTATCGCTGCAGATATTTCTCTTTCTAACCACACAATTACTAGTACCCCTATTGTAATTCCCAATATAAGGGTCAAAATGGGTACAAAGATCCATATGAGTCCATATACTTCTTTTAAGGATTCCGATGTAGAAAAAGAATTGATAGTTTGTACTTCTGTCGTATCAATTATCATTTCAACGATCAACTTCTCCCATAATGATATCTATACTACCTAGTATCGTCATTATATCAGCCAATTTCATTCTTTTAACTAGCTGAGGAAGAATTTGCAAATTTATGAAACCGGGTGGACGAATTTTCCATCTCCAAGGGAAAACGCTATTATCTCCTATCAAGTAAATTCCTAATTCTCCCTTTGGGGCTTCCACTCTCACGTAAAGTTCTTGTTTCGACAATTCAAAATTGGGTGAAGGTTTTTTACTAATAAATCTATATTCAAAATCATTCCATTCGGAATTTTTTGCTCTATCAAAGCGTCGGACTTCTAAATTCTCATAGGGTCCTCCAGGAATTCCTTCTAGAGCCTGTTGAATAATTTTTATAGATTCCCTCATTTCACCGATTCGTACTAAATAACGAGCTAATGAATCTCCTTCTTTTTGCCATTGGACTTCCCAATCAAATTCATTGTAACACTCATAATTATCAATTTTACGAAGATCCCATTGTATTCCGGAAGCTCGTAACATCGGTCCTGATAAACCCCAATTTATTGCTTCTTCTCCACCAATAATGCCCACTCCTTCAACTCGCTCCAAAAAAATGGGATTTCGCGTAATAAGTTTTTGATATTCAACAATTCCTGCTAAAAAATAATCGCAAAAATCCAAACATTTATCTATCCAGCCATAAGGTAGATCGGCAGCTACTCCTCCGATGCGGAAATAATTATGCATCATTCGCATACCTGTGGCGGCTTCAAATAAATCATATATCAATTCCCTCTCTCTGAAAATATAGAAAAAGGGAGTCTGCGCGCCGATATCCGCCATAAAAGGTCCAAGCCATAACAAATGAGAAGCTATACGGCTCAGCTCCAGCATAATTACTCTGATATAGCTAGCCCTTTTAGGTACTTGAATATTTTCCAGTTGTTCTGGTGCATTTACCGTTATTGCCTCTGTGAACATAGTAGCTAAATAATCCCAACGTGTTACATAAGGCAGATATTGTATAATTGTTCGGTTTTCCGCTATTTTTTCCATCCCTCTGTGTAAATAGCCCAATATGGGTTCACAGTCAATAACATCTTCACCATCGAGAGTAACGATCAGTCGAAGAACACCATGCATTGATGGGTGGTGAGGACCCATATTAACTATCATGAAATCTTTTTTTGTAACCGGTACAGTCATATCTTTTCTTCCTTAATTCATTATTCCACGAATTCCTCAAAAAGGAGCAAAATTAAAAATCTAATAACTACTAATTCATAATTCAAACGATTAAATTAACGATTTTTTCGCTCCCGAATATCCAACTGATTAATTAATTTCTTATAACGCACTCTATTTTTCTTTGACAAATAAGCCAGCAGACGTTGACGTTTTCCCAGAATTTTTTGTAGACCTCTTTGTGATAAAAAATCTCTTTTGTGCAATTCCAAATGTGAAGTAAGTCTTCGTATCTTATTGGTGAAACTGAATACTTGAAATTCAACGGAACCCCTGTTTTCTTCTTTTTCTTCTTGTGGAATAAGTGAAATGAGTGAATTTTTGACCATAAAACTTTTTGTTATCTTTTTCTTTTCTTTCTTTTCCATGGATTTTACCGATCAGGAAAAAGAAAATAATAATTATTATATTATGTCAATTTTTTTTAATCTAGTACACACAAAAATTGTAATTTTTTTTTACATATAGTATTTAACTTTATTTTATCCAAATCAAATTTTCAATTTGATTTGGATAAAAAAGGAAAGGATAATACATTTCCGCATTCACGAAAGAGAAAGATTTCTTTGCACCTAAAAAGATTCTGGGGATTTCTTTCTAGATTCAATTGAATTGATACGCAAGTAAATACGTATCATGTACCAGAATGTAACACACCATATGCGTACATCTTTCGGCTTTCATCTACCGAAAATGGCGTGTGATATATAGGAAATATACTATTAAATAATTCTGAATCGTGGATACATATGTATCCTTGACATACTGAAACGACTACCATTATTGGTATCAAACCAATAGCGATTCATACAAGCTAAATCTTCTAATCGGTAATTGGGCCAAAGAAACAACTTGCATTTAATGAATTTATTTGCATCTGTATTAAGACGTTTGTCCTCATTCAAAAATTGTACAGAGTTTCTTATGTTGTTTTCATTGCAAAATACTGAATTTCTATTCACAACATCCCAATTATGAGAGTTGAAACAAATTAGAATTCTCAATTCTCTACGACGTCTAGGAGATAGAATATTTTCAGGAACAAGGAAATCATAATGATCTTGATCCCCATTCACAAACATATTGCCATGTCGTCCATTAAAATTCTTCTTATCAACATATCCTTTTTTTATGTATTTTCTATTAATTTGGTACTTACTCTTATCGACCAATGAAATACCTATGGTTTGATATATAATGAATTTTCCGTCCCTTCTTAAAGATAGACGAACTGGTTCGATAATCAATATTCCTTTTTTTATCAATTCTGTAAGAGCTAGATCTTTCTGAATCAGCATTACATCCAGATGCATCTCTCCTCTTTGAATTGAGGATATAGCAATTTTCCTTGGATTTATCAATCTAAGTAGGAGACAATATACCGTGATATTAGTCATCATTTTTTCATTCAAGGGGTCGTCCCATCTTAATTGAAAAAGAAAATATTTTTTCAGGAACAAATCTAGTTCTCTTTCCCTGTTTTTCTTGGATTGTTTTTTCTTTTTACCCTTTTTAATGTCTGATCTCGCGTAATCCTTTTCAAGATACTTCTTTTGGTTTTGTTTTCGTAGATCTGATACAAGATTTGATTGGCCCTCTTCTTCATTTTTTTGTTGGTTGGAATTTAAAAATTCTATTTTAATAGAATCTTTGATATTTTTATTTTGACTAATATTTTTTTCATAATAATAAATATTAGAAAGAAGTAATTTGATTGGTATGATCCACGGTTTAATTTTATATGCATCAAAAAGTAACACAAGTTCTGGGAAGAACCAAGGTTCTAGATTTGATATGGTACAATAAACCCTTTTTCGATTCATTCCCATCCAATCAAAAAAACTTTTTTGATTGGATGGATTTATTTCTTGACGAATCGTAAGAAAAGAAAAATCTTTTTTTTTCAATTTATTAATATTAATAAATTTTTTTTGAGTCTTAGTATTTTTATCAATTTTAGTACCGATATGCATATTGGTCCAGTCCTCAATATCGATATTGTTTCTAAGGCAAAAATGAAGAATTCTGCAATCAAAATATTTTCTATCCAGATTTTTATGCGTATCAATAATATATCCTTCTTCTAGATAATCACCAATAGCCATATTTAACAATACATAAAACGATTCGGGTTTCAATGTGTTGAAATTATATGGAATTTCTTGGTTCCTGTTTAGTTGTAATTTTGGTCCATAAATATATGAGTCCTTACTATCCCCACAATTTATATATTCATGTGATAAAAGATCATATCTGTAGTGTTTTTTAAATTTTGTTTTTCGACTCGCGAATAAATCCACTGCATAGAAATTTTCTTTCATGTAATGAATTAATCGGTCTTTTTCTTTTTTATATGAATACAATTTCATTGATTCTTTATTTTGAATCGTACAACGTTGATTGATTCTATTTCGCCATTTTTTCGATACTAATCGAGACCATTTGCTCTGAGATAAATTAAATTGATAATGACCTTTTAACCAGTTTTTCCATTCATTCATTCCAGACTTATTAATTTTCTTATGCCTTGATTTGGAATCAAATATTCCTCGTGTCATACAATAATACTTTATCTTGTCCTTAATAAAAGGATAGGTCCCGTGATCGCGATATTGAAGTACAGATCTCAAGTGATGGTTGTTAAGTAATTGGGTTTGTGATAATTTGTAAAATACATATGCTTGGGACAAGGAAGATAAGTCGTAATAAGTATTTGAATTATTACTAATATTAGTATTAGGATTAGCAAAATTAGGATTAGAAAAGGACTTTTTTATAGTCGAAATAAAGTTCATTGTATTTTGATCTGTTTCATCAACTCCTTCTTGATTTCTTTCATCGTTGTAAATGGATTCATTGATAATTTTTTTTCTTGAAAGTTGTGCATTGACCTTAGAAATGGTAACCATACATAGCAAGATATCTATGTATATTTTTTCAATGAAAGATTTCATAAAAAAATGTGATTTGCGTATTAATCGGGTATTTTTTCTTTTGAATATCTGCCAAATATGTTTCTGTAATTCCGGTCTTTTATCATCATAGGCTGGGACTATTTTCTTCTTTTCTTTTGTGATTCCTTCTATTTTATTCTTGATTGTGATTGTCTTATCAGCAAGATCTTTCTTTTTTTTTTCTATGAGTAAATAATTTGAATTTGTCCAATTTATGGATCGAATTTGAATGGTCGATTCGCGAATAATCTCATTATTTTTTTTTGAATCTTTTGCATTTTCATTTGGTTCATATACTTTCACTTTCCTCAATTCAAATAAAGAAATTGAGTTCACTTTTTCAAGTTTCTTCATTATTCGTTTTAGAACTAGAACTATTCTGATGACCCATCTTGTTTTTTCTTTTGAAACTTTTAGAGCTAGAAAATAGTTCTTTTTAACTTTTCTAATTTTTTTTTCGAGTTCTTTATATATGGGTTCAAAAAAAGAAGGTTGTTTTCGGGGAGAACCAAAAGGGAGTTCCGCTTCCATTCCCCAAACTGTTAAAAAACAAAAATTGTCTTTTTTTCCTTTTTTTTTCATTGGATCTCTATGATGAGATTGTATTTTAGATCTTCGCCAAGGTTTTAAACGGAAAGGAAATAGAATCTTTATCTGAATACCATCTGTTAACCAATCTTTTGGAAATTCTGTTTCTGATAATTGAACACCATTATAGGTGCATTTAACATGCATTTCTCTATTCCATTCCTTCAAATCCTCATACCACTCGGGGAATTGGAATAATAACATACGTCCAATATTTTTAGCTATTATCAATGAAGGCAATACAATGTATTTTCTAAGAAAAGATTGGGTTATCAGCATCAAACCTCTTATTTCTTGAGCAAATATAATGCTATCCCAAGTTTCTGATATTTCTATCCGTCGATTTTCCTCTTCTTTCTCCTCATATTTTTTATCCCTAGTGTTTGTCTCTTCCTCCTCAAAATCATAAATTTTTAATTCTGGGTTTCTCCCCACGGAATTCCTAAAAATAAGATTAATCATTTGATAGATATCAAAAAAATAAAATAAAAATGCTTTGTCTATTCGATCCACAAAAAGCGGGGAATGAACATTTGCTTGAAATATTTCCCAAGTTACAGTTTTACGTCTTTGAGCACGCATGGATCCTTTGATCATACCCCGACGAAAATCAGGTTGTTGCGAGTAACGTATCAAAGTCACCTCTTCCGCTTGATCAATATTACTAATATCAGTATTGGTATCCTGATTCTTATCAGTATAAATCACCACCGGTCTGGCTTTTCTTGAACGAATTTCATCATCTTCCTTCAGTTCTTCCTCATTTTCTTCATCCTGTCCTTCTAAATCATCAGTCAATTTGTATGACCATCGAGGAACCTTTTTACTGATTTCTTCATTATTCAATGATGATTTCTCATCAAGCGGATTCTTTTCATGTTCAAATTCTGGGGAATTATTAGAAATAGAAAAGAGACCATGAATCTTATTTATCCAAAACATTTCTATGGAATCTTCTGTAGAAGTAATTAAATCATTCATGATTCTATGTGAATAGAATTTTTTTATTGTTCCACGATATGGTCCGTTCAAAAAAGGATCATATGCTTTTGGCAAGTATTCTTGCTCATTCTCATCATTGCATAATCTGGTCCTTTTTTCGAGTATATCTAGAGCAAGAGATGTCTTTTCTTTTTCTAGAGTTTTTATTCGACTTATTAATTCATTGCTCAAGTTGTACTT